GCCATCAAGTTGGGTCACTCGATCCTTGAGTGTTTCCTTAGCAACAGCCGTCGCAGACAGCGCTCCACTGCTATCGTCAAGCTTGGACATGGTGCAACAAGAAAGAGAATTAGCAGAAATCGAAAGCCCAAAACTCCGCTCTGATACCTCCTAAAGCGAAATAGACACGCGCACGGGTAGAGAGTCTGTCTGAGTCGTGCGGCCCCAGGTGCTACACTACAATAGGCGTTACCTGGATTCTCTCCTTGCCGAATTTCGCTTCTGATCTTTCTCTGAGTCTCTATTTCGTTACCTTCTACTACCGATCTGCTCCTGCTGCTCGCTTCGCTTGTTTCGTTAAGCTCGCTTTCTTTAAAGAAACTAAAAAAAAAGAGAATATGAAAAGCAGCCAAATACTTTTAAATAAGAGTAGTCAGGGATGCTTCCAGCAAGAACTTAGACGGTATGCGATTGATCAAGTATGTTGCGGTCAACACAGCTTCTACCCAAACGAGGGGGCCTCATAGCAGAACAAACATCATAGCTATAATCGTTTCCAATAAGTATCTATTTTTCCTCTCAGCTATTTCCAGAAGTATACGCACAAGATCTCTGATGAACAGTGCCTCTGGAAATAAGATATTGAGAGAATTCCGTGGACATGTATTCTCCTCCGGAATCATATCGTAAAAAAATTTTTTTGCATTGAAAATAATGTCTGGCTTGTCGATTGTTCGTCCAGGGGAGGTGAAAATTTGACGGTTCATGCTGGCGAGATCGCCTATTTCTTTCCTCCTTCTTTCCTCACATGAATCATGAATGAGGGGGAGTAGCTTAAAATAAAAGTCCCCAAGAACGGACTTGATCAATATCAATGCTTGGCTTGGCTTTTGGCGCTTGTGTTTTATTTTTCCAAGAAGTCGTTTCTTCCATCTAGGTTTGTGAGCTTACTTACTTGGAACTTCTAGTCGTCAGTCAAAGCCCCAATTCAATTCGAGATCTATAGTTGCGAAATAGTTTATGATCAGGTTAGTTAATAAGGGGAATGAGAGATTTTACCTTTTTGCCGAAGTTAAAAAGTTCAAAAGCGCAGGCGTGCAAGCCATCAGATCTTGGTTTCTCTCCGCTTTTACTTCATAGCATAAAGGGTTATGCTATATTTTTATTATCCCATGAAGCCGTTATATGGCCGCCAGAGATCACTGTAATGCTCGATAAACCCATCGACGATGGTCATAAAATGGCGATAGAAGCACTAAAAGCAGCGGTAGAATCGATGTATTGATGCTCGCGGATCCCGGATATTGCTTTATCCAACCCCATCCACTACCCATGATGACAGGACCCCTCGGCCAAGGAACCGACCCGAAACGGGCGATTCCTACCCCTAGATGTCTACCACCTCTTATCTTAAAAAAAAAAATGGGCTAGCTAAGGGGTTGCCCCGAATCAAGTGGACCGAGTGCTACCCCTGTCCACTGGAGCAGAGTCTGAAAGAGGGTTCTCGGATAGGAACGAATCCGAGAATATGGCTGTTGGGGTGGCACTCGTTCCGAGGCTTCTTCATTGAGAACAACCGCCGGTACCAATAGGGACAGGAGGAACTGATCGACAAAGAAGTATGGAAGGGAACCAGATCGACTAAGAAAAGAAGGAGATTCGGGGTGGGAACCCGCACTCTTTTGACTGAGAGGCGTAGGAGAGAGGGAGTTCCCCGTTCTTTAATCGAAGCTTTAACCCCGCTACCCGTGACTGGATGAGAGACTGACATTCCTTGTACTTAGGGAATATCCAGATAAGTCTCATGGCATCTTCCTCTTTCAACTGAGAGGCAAGCCGAGGTTTAGTTCCTTTATGCAAAATAGGGCTAAAAGGATTAGCAATGTGGCTCAGTCTGAGTGAGGTTAGCAATAGGCTCGACCTTTACTTGAGGGAGAGGTTCGACACTTAGCTCGGCATTTAGGGTAGGCATTCCAAGGGGCGAAGAACAAAGCTCAACTAATAAGTAGGATAGGGGGTGAAAGCGAGACTAAGCTCAGAAGTTGAGGTTCAAAGATGCTCTTAGACAGGAGTGGCACTGTGAACTTCGGGAATGCAGTAGAGGGGAGTTTGGGCAAGAGAATAGCTTTACTTCGAGTTTCAGGTGCAGGAGAGGGGGTTACTACTCGACTAATAAGTGTTGGATTGGAGGGGAACTTCTTTCTCTTCCCAAACTGGAAAAGTATTGCCCAGGGAACAAAGCCAACTGGTAAACTCATGCCAGGGGAAGAAGTAGCTACGGTAAACTCTAAACTATCTTTCTTCTTTCACTCATAGCTATCTGACTGTGAGGATTCCCCCTTGTATTCCCCATAGGCTAGGAAAGGTTAGTAATAGGCTCAACTACAAGTCTTGGAGCTAGGCAGCTCAGTATGAGGATCGAAGGGCATAAATCGAAGCTAACAATGGGGATGCCCCTAGTTGTAGAATTCCTTTAGTAGGAGCAGGAATTACTAGAAAAACCTTAAGGAATAGGTCCGAAGATGCGACTAGAACTGAAAGAAGAGGAAGGCCACTTGACCGAATAGGAAGGTTTTTTTCATTTTCCTGGGTAGGACTTGGGGTATTCGACCGAAGCCAGTAAAGTTTCCACACCTGAGGGTGCATCTGCATCAACCTCTTTTCTTTCATCACAAGAAAGGTTTGGAGGGGACAAGCGAGGCTAAAGGGTTAGGGGAGGAGTGGAAGAGAGACTTTCCGGAGAGCTCGCCTAAGCAGTCTTGGAGCGAAGGCTGCTCGACTAGACTAATTGGTTGGAGGGGGACACAGCTACCTTTAGGATAGGGAGACATAGCTACCTTTATGAATACATTATCGAAGTGACAAGGAATGGTATCGACAGAGTGGAAGGGCCGTCGCTCAACGGATAAAAGTTACTCTAGGGATAACAGGCTGATCTTCCCCTTCTCACAATGTTACACATATGATATGTTTCCCCGCGAGTATAGCATTAACCACCACATTGAGTAGTGTGGCTACATAGGTGGGTTCACTATTGACGACGGTCATCCCTCCAAGTTCTTCCTACGGAATTTAACGAGTCACCTAGAAAACTGAACGAGTAGACTTGAAGATCCCAATTTGACAATCCAAAGGGGAAAGACGTACTAGATACCTGCTGATCCAACACGAGTATGATTATCTCGTCTTACAAAATATGAAACGTCGTGCAGATGATTCCATCAAATCAAGGGGCCCAATCCCGAGTTGCGGAATAAGATCAGCGAATCCGGGTCGATCACCTGCCCTCAGCCACACGTCAACAATTGGAAGCGATCAACTATCATAATCCAGGCGGGTGGCGTTCCCGAATACCAAACAGCGATGACAAACCGGGCTTGGACCAATGACCAGAGATAGAAGATTATTAGCCAAAGTAGATAGGGTTCAGGGGAATAGGAAAAGGCCCTATGGAGTAAAGGGAAGGGGCTTGAGTTCTGAGACGAAGAGTTGGCTTGGCTTTGAAGGGACATATGGAAGAACGAGGCATCGTAGATGAGGAGATCCAGTTGTGCTTGCTGCCTATCCACTTGGCGAGTAAGAGGCTCTGTGCAAGAGTGGAAGGTATTCCTTGTGCCTTTGGCTGCTCTTCTTAGCCTTAGCCTAGCCGGTTCCTTAGTTGGTCATTCATGATTGGCTTAGTCAATCCGTTCACTTGCCTGTGGCTTTCCCTGCCCCTTTTAGTAGTGCTTTAGTCATTCCCGAACCCCCAACTGCCTCTCCTTCGCTCTCCTCTGTCGAAGATGATATTCAATAGCTTTGTCACTCCAGTAATCTGTTCGTTAGCCAACAACCCGCTCTCGTTCGGAAACAACTCTTGAAGAGCCTTCCGCTTCGGCAACTAATAACCATAGTTATTAGCTTCTGGTCTATAGTCACTGATCTCGAGTATGCCCTCCGCCTCTCCTCTTTTTCTTGGGTCTATCACCTCCGCTCACAAATCTCTGTCTCCTTCGTTCGTGTCTGTCTTCCGGTTGATGATGAACTTGTTGTTTTCTTAGGCGTAGGTGTAGGTGCTCTTCTCTTATTCGTATGAGTTGTATATGGTTGAGTGAAACCTCTTGAAGAGCTTTTCCTTACCTATGTCCCTTAGCCAATCAAGCCTTACTTTCTTTCCCTTTTCTTCTTTTGTTTCCTGCCTCGGTCAGCTTTTCTTTGATCTATCTCCGCGGGTCACTAAACTAACCTTCTCTGGTCCGCTTTGGCTATTGAACTAATCTTCTTCGAACCCCCAGGCCGAACTCGGAAAGTCCAACCAATGTATGATACACCCGACACTGCAACCGTCTCTTCAATCGGGTCAAGTCCGCCATCGAACCCCCTAGACCCCAAGCCAGTAAGTTTGACCAGGAATGCCTGCGAACGGCATAATCATGAATAAGAAGAGCAACCGGTAAACGAGTGCGAAGGGAGCGAAGGTTACAAAGCGGGTTTTTCTATCTAAGGAAGTCTAGTCTCCATCAGGCGAGTTGAACGATCTACTGAAATAGCCTGATGGCGAATGGGACCTCTTTAAGACATTACCTTGGCTTTTTAGGTCTTGAATTCTTTCAGATCCTGCCCGGCTTACTTTCGCTAGTCATAATAGTAAGCACCTCACTCCTCACCGAAACTGCGAAGGGACGGCGCGTACACAAAATGGCGGCTTACCGCAAGTCCCTTCGGTCTCCCTTTAGCTCTGGTGGGCGTGGTTCTGTAGTTCTTCTGGCCTTCCTTCATGTCGTAGCCTTAGCTTATCGATGGGTCTTGCATTAGATACATACAGCATTTTCTTTGACTCATGCCTTGGAGAAGAACGTTCTTTGTTTGAGTTTGAAGCCGTTATCTTTCGGGAGCTACCTGGGCGAGACCCTTCTCTTTTTATTATTTCCATATGTGGTATGTTGAATCACTTGTGAAGTCGACTTCACTTGACTGTGTCTGCTTCCTCTTTTATATGATAAATCTTTAAATTAAGTAAAGAGGAAATAATTCTAACTTCCAAATAGCGTGAGATATTGAACCAAAACTAGAATGCGCTCTTACTTCATCCGTTGTTCTTGGAGGAAGACCCGCAGTAAGGACACTAGTATCAAGGACATGCCCAGAAGAAACTGCTGGTGATGAAGTCAGTTAATAAGACTCGATTGTTGGAGAAGGAGCTCCTATTGTATATAATACGATCCACCCTTAGGTTAGGGCATCGGACTACTTCTTACCCAGGTATTGGCAATGCCATTGAGTTCTTACTAAGTTTTCACTAGGTGTAGGTATCAATACGAAAGAAATAGGGAAGGAGAGGTACGAAGTCACTCGCCCTAAACGAATGAATAAGGTTGGAGAGGTAGGAAGTATCTTATTTTGGGAGCGAATGACTAAGAATTTGAATTGCATCGGGCTTTGAAGCTTGGTCTCGTCGCCTTTGAATTGATCTATTTGCTTATAGATCTTGTATGTGCTCCACGAAGGGATTGACCAAGCCAATCTTCCTACTTTCTTTCTTGGGATTGGGATCTTTGTAGAAAGGCAGGCAGTCACGATTGAATGATAGAGTAGAGTGGGTCGCTTACTTAGTGTACCCGCAGCGGGCCGTGGCCAATCTCTCCTTTTGGGCAAACACTCAGATCCACCTATGAGACTAGTTTATACTTAATTAATAGACAAGGCAAGGGCTCCCCGGTGATAACTTATCCTGCGAAATCAAAGACAACAAGATCTTATTGTGGAGGCAGTCGAAAAATATCACCGGAGTCGTGAACGAAGGAGGAAGGAGTCTTTTCCTTGACTAAAGTCTTGCTGCAAAGACTCCTCCCTTCCTTCGCGAGCAACCTGCCCTTATTTCGATGCACCGGCCGATCAACCGCTTTCCCTAACCTACGACTCTGAAGCAAGGAGCTTACCACGAACCGACTTCGATGACTTGGCTTACTAAGGAACCATTTATTCCGACTTCACGGCTTGCGCGTGGTGACTTGCGATCGGTGAATCAGAAGGCGGTGAAAAGGGGATATCTTCTACTGAACTACGCAGAATCGGGTATAGAATATGTGCCACTTGAAGAGGTGGCTAGCTGCTTTCCGGCTTATGTGCTTGCTATTAATAACTCGTTATCGGCCAATTGGTAAGGCTAACTTCGCCCGGCATCAACCGGCCTTCAAAGAAAAGCTTAGTCACCGGACTTTTCAACTACTCCTTTTGCGGATCGAGATGCTGAAACGAGAGAAGCCGCATCCCCACCAGGGGGCTCATACCCGGCGACCGTCTACCCACGATGAAAGAATGAAACCGGCCTCTGAAAAGGCTAGCTCCAATTCCGTCTATGCTGGCCTAGTTGGAACGATTTCTTTCTCTGCCGACTTTGAACCTACTTCGGCTGAAACAGGCCTACCTGTAGAGTGATCCTTGCCCGATTTAATGTGTAATTTTTTTTTCACTGGGTAGGGCTTTCAGACAAGGAACTTCAACCAGAAGAGGAATGAATACCCGCAAAAGGAAGCTAATAATATAAAAGTTACCCGGCAAAAGGCCAAACCAGCGCTTACTGCGGACTCAGACTTCTTTCTTTGAACCTACTACAGCTCACCTACCCGTACGCCGTCTTGTTTAGATTTCTAAAATTCCCCGTCTTCCTTCGCTTCAAGCTAACTTGAGCTAGGGCATGGTCGGGTTACAGAGATTGAGGAAGTGGGGATATGAGACCAGTAAGAGCGGATTCGTCCTGCTCTCATTCTTGCTTTCCATTTATCGGCCGAGGAATATTAATAGAGAATGTTTGAAGGACCCACTCCGCGGTAACTATTACAAAAGTTAGACAGACTAGGAATATTCTTCGCATCTCGAAAGAAATGGTTTCAAAAAATATCCTCTTATCTTAAAGAATGAATTGTAAATGTCCATTCCCTTGTGGGATCAGCATCCGCCACTCACTCCTTGGCTCTTATCTACGCCCCTCTGTCCCTCGAGAAAGATAAATCAAGAAAAGGGAGATTTCCGGTGAACTATTAATGGGAGACCTTATCCGGGTACTAGTAATACAGTTTATTACAGATCAATCAGTTCTAAGCTTGCCTTAGCCTAGTGCTACGTCCTACTCCTACTCTTTGCCATACCACTGCGTGGAAAAGGGGCTTTCGTTGATTTCTGTCTTTCCATCAGTCCCTCTTTCCCTTGTACCCGCATTCGTATCTGTTGTGAGGATATATCTATAATCAGCTTTCGTAGGAGTGCCCTTTACTTAAAACTTAAAAGAGTCTTCGTGCTTGTCCTGCTATTCCCACTCCTATTCCTTCAAGCAAGTCCATCCATCCAGTCTAAATCGTGACCTCTTTATTAGGCAATCCACCATCAGGCAAATTGGAAGTTGGCAAAGGCAAGCCAGGCTAGTTACAGTTCGCTTAATCTGCACTTCATTCATTAGGTTAAGCTTACATGCAGTGGAAGCTCTAAGCCTAGGGTAAACCCATCCAAGCAATGGTTGTGGTAGTTCTCCGCCAGCGAGTTTCCTTGCTTCTCTTTTTAGCTAGTTCCCTTACCTGCGGTTGTAGATCCCGTTGAAGTTGTACTTTCTTTCCTTAGCGCAAGCACTAAGCAATACATCCTTTCAATTGCGAATGCCTCTCCATTCATTAAGGCCTATCGTTCATATTAAGACTCTATTCCATTACATACAATTACTAAAAACTACTCTTACAATATCTTCATTAGAATCTTTTGTCCAAATTCTATATGTAAATATAAAAGAAACTTACTTATTCAGCAAGCCTCTGAGGTTTTCTTTCCTATCATTAGCGCAGTTTAAGGAAAATATGGTACTTCTATAGCTTTCACGTGGCGAGAGAAGGGCAAGAATAGATCAATCAGGTTAATCCCTTCATAAAGCACTGGTTGAGCATACAAAGGAAAGATAAAATCGACTTTTGGTTCATGAGCAGCGTGTGAATTTTATTCATTATTCTCAGCAATCTACTGAAGCAGCTTCAATCCTTGTTAAAACCGCTTATCCAATTTATCATTTAGAGATGACGAATTGATCTCCTGGTTCGACAGGACCTGATAAGAATGGATAGCTTTAGAAAGAAAACAGGGAAGGGGCCTTTATGACTATCAAAGTGGACCTCTCCTCTGAACGAATGCTTGGTGACCAAGAAAGGGCAGCGAATAGGGGATTTATTTTGACTCTTGAGAGAGATGCAAGCAAGTCCAGTGTTAGCATCCGCTGTGGTAATAACCGCTGCAAAAAGATCTTCTTTGACTAATTTTGAAATCATCTGCTGTTGGCATATCATCTCTTGGTATATACCTTCTTCTTTTCCCAGGAGCTCTACCAGTAGCCGGTGCAGAAGACGAGAGGGACCTAAGCGCTGCATCTCATTCCTCTCTTTTCATCTCCAAGAACTCCTACTCGAGCAGTAACAGCGGGTAGGGAAAGAGCGCTTACTTTTACACCGGCTAGGAGAAGAGTAAGGGCTGATTCAACTAGCACTGGTTACGTCCTTCTTTCAAACATCGTCTGATTGAACATTTAGAAAATCTTTCACAAAGCTAGCAGGAAATTCAATATGGCATCCTTTCCTTCGTGGCAAAGAGCCTATCCGTTGCAAGCGGATGCGACATTTCTTCTATGTTAGTATAGGATACCACCAGCGTCGTATTCGATGATGGACATATTTCAATCAACTTTTTAGATTTTCCTTTGAGTTTACGAGCAAGTGCAAGACTCAAGACTTGTATTGTAGGGAGGTCATATCTCTGTCTCGAGAAAATGCTTTCTTTTGAGCCTATATCGGCAATTTACATCGAATATGGGGGGTCTCACAACCCTCGATAAAGGCCTCTCTTATTGGCGTATAAACGGAAATGGAAATCCATCCAATTAGAATAGGAATAATAGGCACATCTTGTTCACACGATATCTGGAAACATGGAGAGGAGCAAAGCCAATCAATTGCAGGAAAGCCGGCACTCGAACAAGTAGGCACGTTCCGCTCTTCTGTCTGACGGAATTCCATTTTTATGCCCATGTTGTCTAAAACTTAAACAAGAGGCAAACTGCTTTCATGGGAGGCGATGAACCCGCGTACAAAGCCTTTTCTTTCCCGCCCGCGGTGGAAAATATCATATCAATCCAAATGAGTAGAGCAGTCGCTCGCATAATGGGTAGGGGTGAAGTACGCAATTGATTTCGTTCTTTATAAGCTTTATAAGAAATGTATTCCCTTCTAAGGGGGGTGCCTGTCGCCTGTCAGCCCGGTCATAATGATCGGTCTTTCTCCTTTCCCCAGGAGTGAAGGAATTCTTTTATTCCAATAGTGAAGGAGTTCGTCTCTATGCCTATAATTTCATTAGTAAGAAAATGTGTTCAATGGCTGTCATGTTTGGAAGTGAAGTACTAGAGGTGTCTTCCAATCTGATTTTAGACTTTTTTTTCTAGTTTGATCTCCCTCTTCCCTTTCTCGCAACAAGGAGCTATTTTATAAATAACAAATGGGGAAGCGGAAGCAATCAAAGTGATGCGTAAAGTCGGGGCTTCGGGAAGGACTCATGTAATAGATAAGCTTCAAGACTTTTTGTGTTAGACTTCCCCCCTTCAAGAGCTCCGCTAGTTAACATATGGGACTAGCCTCTCTTATACGTATATAAGAGAGAGTCTATCCTTAATTGATTGAGTATGAAACTCTTCTAATTAGCAAGCGCCAATTCATTCATTAACATTAAAGAAAGATTAGCGCAATCACTATCTGATATTTGAATGAAGGTACAAAAGAGATAGGTGCTTCCGAGTTGAAAAGGAAAGCTAGCGAAGAAACCATTCATTCACTGCCCAGTTAACGGACTCAGTAGCTACTGCTACCTCAAACACTGACTGGACTGCTAACAACACGGCATATCAACACGGCTAGCTACAAAGCTACAATCGAAAAACGCGGCATATCAACGGCACGGCACACTTTCTAGGACCGAAAGTACCACGGACCCCTCCCCTAAGATCGAAAACTAGAACTAT